TAGCTCTGAAAAGATAGATTCCCTATCTTTTCTTTCATCTCAGGAGAAATACGATCAGGAGGAGCTAATTCAAATCCCTCGGGTAAAATAAGAACAGCCCCTACATTCAAAGCCCCCCTTTTACCATTAGCAAGAACTTGTTTCAGTTGCATATCATAAGGAATTCGAACAACTGCTTCAAATACAGTATCCGGAAGTACCGCTTGTGGAACTTCAATATCCACGGGCTTATTAGCTAAATGGCAATTGGCACATACAATACGCCCCGTCGCTTCTCGTGGATTTTCATAACCCTGCTGTGCAAAAATGGGATAGGCACTTGAAAAGGATGTCCGAGTTATGATATATATCATGAGCGATACGGAAATGGATCGAGTAATCTGTTCCTTTATCCAAAAAAAGGTATTTCTGGTTTGCATGTCCAATCATTGATCGCGAAAATTTCTACAATAAATTGGGTAGGTCGCTAGTATAGTTTCCTATCCACGATTCTGCTATTTACCGAAAAAATTTGACTGGAATAGAGGACGAATCCCCCGAATGGGTAGAAATATAAAGAGTAAGTGCGGTTTGAAATGCTTTACTTATGTATAAATACTACTGTAAGTCACAAATATGATAATTGGATTAATATCAGCGGATCATTTTTCAGTCATTCATTGAATGATAAATCACTACAAGTGACGGGGATACCCGATTTAAATAACGGAAAATCCAATATTTAAAAATTGTATCTAGAATGACTGGAAAAGTGGAAACAAGACCAGATATAATTTGATCGTTATGAACAAATCCAAAATCTTTGTAAACAGAGCCAATCATTAGTTCCCAACCATGGGGTGAATGGAATCCGATACATAAATCAGTTAATAAAAGAATAGAAAAAGCTTTTATTGTGTCGCTTAAGTTATATAGGAATTCCTGAGTCCAAGAATTAAGAATAACAAGTTCTTCATTACCCAGAATAGAATAACCACTTAGAATAATGAAACAGATTATATTTGTCGAGAAGTGCAAAATCGTCTGAATACGATCCTCATTGTGTATCTTGATTAATTGGATCGTTTCTTTGTGGATTCCTATACGAAGCTTTTGTAGATGTATCTCCGAGTGTTCATTTATCATTTCCTCCAAGAGGAGGAGTTCCTCTAATTCTATGAATTTTTCTAGAATACTCTTTTCTTGAATATCGGTCAAAAAAGTTTCGGATTGCCTAGTATTCCACCAATTCGTAACCCAAGATTCCAGACTTTTATTAAATGAGAGAGAAATCCACCAGGGCAAAAATACTATAGATGCGAGATATAGAAGAGGAGTGAATGCTTTCTTTTTTGCCATTTTTTCATCTGTGAATTGTTAATGAACCCACCCCATTCGTCGACTCTATGCGATCTGATATTTTTATCAAGCATGAGTTCTATTACAAGGTATCGAACCTATGAATCTATTCAATGTTTTTTATTTGTGATTTCATGTTAGTCCTTGAATCTAGAAAGAATACAGAAATAGAATAAGAATCCACTTCGAATTTCGAATGAAGAAATAATAATAAAAAAAGATTGTTTCCAGATATCTCAATTGGTCAAATTCAAAGCAAGTATCTCCTTTCGATGAATGCCCGAAAGAACCACTACCACTTCAAGTAATAAATAGTATTCATTTTGAGACGAAAGAACTCTTTTTCTATCATTCTATCAAAATATCAAATATTTCGAAAAAATTTCACCGACTACCCATAGTCCAGGAATAGACTACCCATAGTCCAGGAATAGAATAATTGAGAGAAATTTCTCAAGAATATTGTGATGATCAAAAATGAGTAACAAAACAAGACAGAAATTAATAAGATCCAATTGTTTGGTCATTAAGGAGTACAAAAGAAAGGATAAAAAAACGCCGATTGACAAAAAAGAAATAATTTACAAGATATGATCTATCTGGATCTAAAGTGTCAATTCCAACAAATATTATTGGACTTAAATAAATTTCTTTTTTTTTGAAATATTTTGATATATGGGATGAATCTTCGATTTGTTACTTGTTTTGTTACTGAATTGAGTTGAGTGGATTTCCATACGTATAAAATTTTTGTGGACAAAAAAAGTTTCGTTTTATGCTTGTTCCGTATACGTCTGCTTTGGCTCGAATGGGCGTTCTGAAGAAACTTCAGTTAAGTTATGTTATAGAAAGGGTTCTTGAGTTTTTCCCTACTGCCGAGAAAGCATTCATTCTCAGTTCATTTCTCAAAATACTTCAATTGGTACACGCAAGAAATAGGCCAATTCAGCAGCTTTTTGTTCAATTTCTCCGGGAGTTAAATTCTCATCAGTACGAGTCAAGGGAATAGCCCCCCGGCCTCTGATTTCCATATAAAGGACACGACGAGCATAAATACCCTCTTTGACTTCTATTCTGACGGACTGAATATCTTTTATAAGGAATCGGAGGAAGATGCGACGATTTTTTCCAGGAAATCCCCAACGAAAAATACATACTATTCCTTCTTTTCTATCGAATCGATCATAACCACTACCTACATTCCACAAAATTGTGCACCACAAATAGGAGCTAATAAAGAGACCCGCGATCCCATAGAAAGACATCACGATCCCTTGTGGAAAAAAAATGATTTGCTGAGCCGGAAATAAAGATATCAAATTTCTACCAAAATAACTAGAAGTTCCAACCAATAAGAATCCTAATGAACCTAAAAAAAGGATAAAAGCCCAGCAGAAATTACTTGTTTTTCGAGACCCTGTTATAAGTTCTATCCATATACGTTCTGATCGCCAACTCATACTTAATCCGTTTGCATTTTATTGAAATTGAGAGAATAAGCCAAATTAATTTGACTTTACTCTTTTTATTTCCGAAATAACTCTCATCAACTAGCACTATTTTGATGTGAACCTTTAGGAATAATTTAATTCATCAAATTGGTTAGATCTAAAATAATAACATCCCCTTCATATGATTCCCTTATAGATATCCACATACATATAGATACATTGACTTTACATTTCAGACATCCGCCGATCCTGATCTATTTGAAAATAGCTAGAATTCATTTATCCATATATCATTTTCTGCATGCATAAGAGCTCTTTCATTTATGTTCGGCGGAACCGCATATTAGACCATATTCCACTAAATGGATATCCGTGTTATGATACAAGTCTAAGTTTGAAAAAAAAAATGGCTGAGATTTATTCCCATCGGATTTAAACAATCTTATTTTTTTGAACATGAAGAGATAAAGAAGCCATTGCAATTGCCGGAAATACTAGGCCTACTAAAGGCACAAAAATAGAGGGAAAGTTGAAAATTGTCATAAAATGGGGTACCTCGATTTACTAGTTGTACCTGTTATTGTTATAAAGATATCTTATAATAATTATAATTCTTAATTAAATAATAATTCGAATTAATATAGACCTAAGTATATATCTAAGTAAGTCTATATAATAAGTGCAAGGAATGGAGAACTAAATAACTGGACTTGTTCATCTTTCTACGTGAAATATCTGTATGATAATCGACTTTATTATTATTCTTCTTCTTTTGTTGTTGTTTTTTAATTTAATAAAGAAAGAGTTTCTTACAAATTACTGAAAGATTCGTTAGAATACGATTCAACAGGGATTCTTAGTCAAAATGGGGATTCTCGGTAGATATAGAAAGATAAAAAACTCTATCTTTTTTCTATCTTTTATCTTGTTAATAAAAGCTCCTTGATTACTAATCAGGAATATAGGTCAAAAAAAAAAAAAATTATCCACAACTTTTGATTCTTTCTACAATTAGATCTTATACCACCAAAAAAACCCTGTTCTGATGATTTTTACTTTGATTTTGATAAACTAACTACTTGTTTGCTACAAATAAAATAATTGAACTTAATGCTCTACTTGATTGAATTTTGATTCAAAGGAAAGAAAGCGTGGAGCTGAAATAACTCACTCAGAACGCCTTTTAAAGGATTACGTGGTACGATTAGATCAAATAAGCCCTTCTGAAATAAATATTCGGCCGCTTGGGAACCTTCGGGTACTGTTTTATTCAATGTTTGTTCAATTACTCTTTTACCCGCAAATGCAATGTAGGCATTGGGTTCGGCAATAATGATATCCCCCAACATACCAAAACTAGCCGTCACCCCACCAGTAGTAGGTGATGTAAGGATTGATACATAGAATAACTTTTTATTTGATTGATAATCATATAAAGCAGAAGATATTTTAGCCATTTGCATCAAGCTCAAACTTCCTTCTTGCATGCGTGCCCCTCCGGAAGCACACACTATAATAAGAGGTAAAAATTGATTGGTAGCATACTCGATCAAACGGGTAATTTTCTCCCCAACGACGGATCCCATACTACCCCCCATAAACTGAAAATCCATAACTCCAATTGCTGTGGGAATACCGTTTAGTCGGCCTATGCCTGTTTGAACAGCCTCAGTTAATCCTGTTTTTCTTTGATAAGAATCGATACGATCTTTATAAGGCTCCTCCTCCGAATGAAATTCAATGGGATCCAGAGAAACCATGTCTTCATCCATAGGATCCCAGGTGCCTGGATCAATCGAAAGTTCGATTCTATCTGAACTACTCATTTTCAAATGATATCCACATTGTTCACAAATATTCATTTTTGACTTAAAAAATTTCTTATAATTTAATCCATAACAATTTTCGCATTGAACCCACAAATGCCTGTATTTTTGAGTTACATCGAGATCATTAGAACTTTCTCTTTCATTAGAACCTTCTCTTTCATTAGAACTTTCTCTTTCATTAGAACTTTCTCTTATAGTTAAATCACTACCATTAGTGCTGGTTCTTATACTGGAACTCTCGCTTTTATTACTATTTCTACTTTCACCACAAATGGAACTATAAATGTAACTGTCACTGTAATTGTCACTACCACTTAAAATGTAAGTATCAATACGGATTTGAGAATGAAGATAACTGTCAATGCAACTATTAATGTGATTA